TGGAAATGATTGAAGTTTTTCTATTTGGAATCGTTTTGGGCCTAATTCCTATTACTTTGGCTGGATTATTTGTAACTGCATATTTACAATACAGACGTGGCGATCAGTCGGACCTTTGATTAATTTAATTAGCATTTCTTTTTTTTTTGACGGACCTCCTCTTTTCTCGATGGGAGGTCAAGTTCAGATTGCTCTTCAAGCATTTCGTTCTCATTTTTTTTCATGGCATTGATGCACGAAGAATAAAATCGCGCTCTGTAGGATTTGAACCTACGACATCGGGTTTTGGAGACCCGCGTTCTACCGAACTGAACTAAGGGCGCTTTTTTTTTTTATCAGAATAGATAAGACAATATTTTTTCTTTTTGTAACCCGAATTTGTTTTTTCTATCTATCATATATTATACCATAAAATGAAAATTATAAATTCTGTATGTCCAATTTGAACCTCAACCTCAATGGATCTCTGGTTACTGCTCAGGGGGGCAGTATTTAGGGATGACAGGATTTGAACCCGTGACATTTTGTACCCAAAACAAACGCGCTACCAAGCTGCGCTACATCCCTTTCTTTTATTTCAATTGGTCTACAAGAATTTCTGTATTGTTTTCCATACCCTTATTCCCTCTATTGATCGAGACAATTTCTCTTGGCATTTCTTCTTTTTTCTCGATATCATACAAGACATATGTATATATGATATACATATATATATAAGATAACAATATAGAAGATAATAATTCGATTCAAATTCGAAATAGAATAGCATTATATAAAAAGAACGGGTTTATCGACATTTATCTACACATGAAATCAACCGTCATAAAGAAAAAGAAATAGTTCTTTGAAATGTTCAGTTCAGGCGGAGAGGAGGCATATCTTTGCTTTCCGTTTTAGGAAAGTCACAATCTTATTTACCCAATTATTGTACATCGCAATTTGAATTTGGAATTTTCGTAGAAATAAAAGAAGTCCTTAACTCTATACATCCGATCATATATGTATTACCTTTATGTCTTATAATAAGGAATACCGAGGGAGGGTTTGAAATGCGAGATCTAAAAACATATCTCTCCGCGGCACCGGTACTAAGCACTCTATGGTTCGGGGCTTTGGCAGGTCTATTGATCGAGATTAATCGTTTCTTTCCGGATGCGCTGACATTTCCCTTTTTTTCATTCTAATTCTAGTTATTGATATGGGAAGGGATGCAGAAGATTAGAGATCGAACCACAGTCAAATATCTGTGACTAATCCCTCTCCCCCTCCTTTTGTAATATTAAGGAGATAGAAGAGAAGGGGGCCAGCCAGGGGTAGGGTAAGATAAGAGAAAGAAAGGGGTGAGCTCAGTCCAAGGAGAACTCGACTTTTGATTCCCCTTTTTTGAATATAATAATAGAAATAGAGTGAATAGAGTAAACCAAAACAAAACGTGCTTAGGGAAGATTTTTGTATAGGATATTGAAACGAAATGTTGGACTGCAATTCTAAGTAGAAAGAGAGAGAGTTCTAAATCCTCGTATTACGTATTATTTCATATTACTCTATTGAGTGCAACGAAATCTTTCATAATTGATTTCGAGGCAGGAACTTCTTTTTTTTTTTTCGTTTCTTTGGTTCGGAAAGAGCGAGGAGTTGGGTGAATCAAAAAAGCACAAGGAGGTTTATGGCGAAGGGGAAAGATGCCCGAGTAAGGGTTGTTTTGGAATGTAGGAGCTGTGTTCGAAATGGTGTTAATAATAAAAAGAACAAAAAGGAATCACCAGGCATTTCCAGATATATTACTCAAAAGAATCGACACAATACGTCTAGTCAATTGGAATTGCGCAAATTCTGCCCCCATTGTTTCAAACATACGATTCATGGGGAGATAAGAGATTGAGCCGAAGAGCTGCTTTCCAAGGAGCATAAAAAGGACATCAATTCTATATCTATTATATATCTTATAGAATTCGAACTAAGAAAGAGAATATGAAATATCTTGAATATTTTGCTATATTATACTCTATAGAAACAAAGGAACTCTTTTTAAGTAACTCTTCTTTCTTTTTTGAATTCTAAATAAATTATTTTCGATCCGATCGAAACAAGATTTTATAATAAGGAATAAACAAACCGTGGAAAAACTCAATCGACTCCTTTTAAAACCCAAGCCCACTCTTTTGAAACCGAAGCTCCAAAAAAAAAAGCGACCCTTTTTGAAAAAAAAGAGATCTTTTCGTCGACGCTTACCCCCGATTACTCCGGAGGAGCTTCTCAATTATAAAAACGTTAGTGTAATTAGTCAATTTATTAGTAAACAAGGAAAAATCTTACCTAGATGGGTGAAGGGATTGAAAAAAAAAAAACAAGACCTTGTTAAGCGTGCTGTGAAGCAGGCTCGTCTTTTAGCTTTGTTATATTTTCAGGCTAGTGAAAAGCTCTTTCATGTTAGTGAAATACGTATCGAAAAGAAATCCAGTTCCTCCCCCAAAAATACAAAATTGGGGGAGCAGGAAAAACGGAAGCCCCGGAATCGCCATCGACTCCAAATCCCAAGAAGCGGAGTCGGCGGCAACGGCGGGCCCGGAACCGCCGCTTCTATTTTAACAAAAAGCGGCAAAAGGCGGGGCAAACGCTCGTCTGACTCGTTCCTTGAATCCAAATGCAAATCCGAATTGGGGGGGGTTGGTAAAAAAAAAGTGCATTGAATAGACATCAATTTCATACCCCCGAGTACCCTCATTTTTGAATTCAATTTGAATTCAATTAGGAATTCCAAGAATGAAATGAAAAGAGTTCGGTGGATTCATCCCAATCCCCTTATTTTAGAATCTCACTGGAAATTTTGTAAAGAAAATTTCTGTTTGAGATAGCTATAAATTGTGTAAAAACAATTCCTATTTGAGATAGCTATTTGTGCAAGCATTTTACGATTAAGAGCCAACTGTTCCTTGTATAGATTATATATTAGTTGACTATAACTATTGAATACCGCATTTTTTCGAATTACTCCATTTAACCGAGTGATCCACAAACGACGAAAATCCCTCTTTTTCCTAGTTCTATCACGAAAAGCCGAAGCCAACGCTCTTATTATCTCTTGAGCAATAACTCGAGTAAGCCGCGAATGAGCTCCTAGAGCGCCTGATGCAAAGGAATGCATTTTTGCTCGACGTTTCTGAGCTGTAGAACCTCGCCTAGTTCTGGACATTAAATAAATGAAACTTTGATGAATAACTAATGTTAATGGATTTTTTGTTTGTCAGTTACTCTTTTATCTCTCCAAGTTGTTTCATAACAAAACGTATTTTTCCAATGTATAAAATAAGAATTCCAACGGCTTTTGCTACTATAACCTTCCTGACCGCTATTTTTTCTTTTTTTCTAGTTCTAAGCATGGCACCTTGACATAGAAAATTCTATTGATACTAAGGATCAAAAAGACTTAGTAATAAAATAAAAAGGGATAAATGGAAATAAGTCAATAATGAAATAGCGGGTTCCATCGTTTCTATGGTTACTTCCTCTTCTTGAACGGCCAGGTCTCCTCTATACACCGGAGCCCCCTCTTTCCTTTCATCAATGCCAGTGGCAACTTGTACAGTTCACACTCTTCGGCTCTACCTATAAATTATTCAGTAATGGGTCTTTCCCAACGAGACCCACCTATACAGTAACGGTATTTAATTAGAAAGATTCGCTAGGTAGCTGACCCTCTGAGTCCGTTCTTGCAAGAACAGAGGTATACTCTTTCTGCTTTTCAAATCGAATTCCTCCCGCTTAATGGGATAGAGATTGACTCCCAATGGGGTACTCTTTTTGAAAAATTGGGGTGATTGGATTTGAACCAATAAAAAGAAAAAAACCATAAATTTCAGACACACAGAAAGATTTTTTTCGTTTTTAGATAGGGTTCTTTCCATTCTATTCTCCGGTACTACTCGTTAATACTGGAAATTCTTTTCCCAGCCCGTAATCTTGTGATCTGAACGAGTCGCACATACGTCCTAGTACATGTGCCTCGGCGCTGAGGGCACCCCCTAAGAGCGGGGGCTTTCGTAGCATTTCTGACTGGCTGTCTGGCGTTTCTAATAAGTTGTTGAGTAGTTGGCATGCTAAATAATATACCTAATGGACTGGTTTAGATCCATCCTAACCGCAAGCTTCTGAATGCCTGCTATTTCCTTTCCTTCATTAATAGAATTGAAGAATTGAAAATGCAATCTGCTAAGAATAGAAATAAGAATAGAAAATTGATTGCATTTTCAATTCTATCTGCTAAGAATAGAAACTCGATTCCGATCCGATATTTGCGAATTGGAATTGTTCCTCATTGATCTCCATAAAGATCGCGAAATCGGGCGGATGGAAGCTCTTTTTCTTCCTTCAGTATTTCGCTCAGTTGCCGTTTCATTTCCACCAATTCGGTTTTGGTGTAGTTTTCGTGCTCCACGATGTAGCGAAAAACTAATTTTTTCACGTTGGACAATAGATTCTCTTCGCCTCATACAAGCTTCCCAGTTTAGGGGCTGCCCCGTAGCAATAGAAGATTTTTCTGCTCTTTGTAGCTCACACTGCAAGTCGCCAAAAAAGCGCACCACGCCCACCCTTGATACGTTTAGGTCTTCACCAAGCTCTTCGCTTTTTTTTAAGTAGCTATAGCTATTCGTGAAATCATATGTCCCCTCTCGCTCGAGTTGGCGGACATATTGCCATAAAATTTCCTGGCGACAGTTAGATAGGATGGTCACTAGCCAAACGTAGACTTGGGGCGCCAGTTTGTTCATCATTTCGTTAAAATCTTGCATTATATACCTACTCCTCCGCGTCTTTTGCTTTGATAAGTATCAGATCAACGAGTCCGTATATCTTGGCTTCCGTCGGTGTCAGATAAGTATCCACTTCCAGGTCTACAGATATAACCCAGAAAGGTTGGCCTGTTTTTAGTACATAAATCTCTACGATGTGGTGCCGCAAGTCTAACATTATACGCGCTTCCATGATAACTTCAGGGCCTTCGTCCTCAAACTTATTGATACGAGGTTGATGTATCATTACCCTGATGATATGTCTAAAAAGTCCTTCTTTCATCTCCGTCTCGCATGATAAGTGTCAAAGAGAAGATAAAGAATACGAAAAAAAGACTTGAACAAAAACAACCGTACAGGCATCTTTTGCGCATTGCATACGGCTTTCCAGTGGAATTTCACTTTGGATGGAAACCAAAGGGCCTATCAGACCCAGATCGTGAAATGATCCACTTACCATCCTTTCTTTCGAAGAAGTTCCAAAATACTATGATGGCTCCGTTGATTTGTATATTTCTTTCGTTTGTGATTTAACAATCCCAAAGTTTTTTTACTCTTTCATGACAATTGGTAAGAGTTTTCTGGTGTGAAAACAAAAAGTTTGGTACGCTTAAAAGGGGTCCCCGATAGAAAAAATGCAATTGGGGATGCCTCTTATTTCATACTACTCTTTCGATACATAATCTAATGTTCGAGAAAAAAACACGCAAGGCGAGTTTTCTCGTATCGAATTCAAAGTGCCATGCTATTATTACCTAATATTCATATTTTATGTGGCGAAGGCATAGTCTTCTTTTTTTTTTTTCATTTGTCAAATAAAAAACGCATTGGCGCCAAGCGTGAGGGAATGCTGCGCGTTTATTGTCAGATCCTCCGACCAAAATCACGGATGCCATGGAAACGGCTGTTCCAACGCATAGGGTTCTTGCCCCCGAAAGGCGCACAGTATCATACAGAGATAACCCGTTGAATATGTATCCCCCAGGAGAGTTTATAAGCAGCATTGGACTCCAGTCATCCCTTTCTACAGTGAGAAAGACCATAAGACTTACGAGGTGGTTTGTGATCTCCGGTTTAATTGCTCGACCTAAAAAAAGCACCCTTTCACGAAAAAGTAGATTATATAAGTCCATCCAAGTGACTTCTACTTCCCCGTCTTCCTCGTCAGCATCAGGATCTTCAAATTCAAAGGGCACTTTGGGAACTCCAAACGGCATAACAACAAAATGGATTTCATTCCTAAATTAACAACTCTAGGTTACTTTGATGGGTAAACATAACGGAAGGGAAACCTTTTTTCTTCGATTAATAAGATTCCTCTTTATGTAATTTTCTCGCTAAATCAGACAAATTATGTCTCTTATTTCCATTTTCCATTTCGTCACTATATTCTCTGTTAAGAGAGATTTTTTCTTTCTCTTGGTTGTCACATCATAGATTTATTTCTCTGATGGAAGCGAGCCCAACAGTTCCAGCAGACTGTTGTATTCTTGTAAAATACGCCTCTTATGAAACTCCCCCTTTGTCCGGTCCGGTATCCCATGAGCTTGAACCGCTAGCCGGATATAGGTCTTCTGATATGAAATATTCCAACCTACGCCGAAGATCCGAGAGTGTTTTAACTTCCCACGGCTCCAGCCGGAATGCGGGATCCTTTTCCTCCCCACATAAGGCGGAATACTTCAGGTACGTGGACTCTTCGTCATGGGGATTGTTTTCCCATGACAACCAGTCTTCAAGAAGGTTCTTTCTGGTGGAATCGATCAGTTTTTCTACGATATAACGTAGTTCCCTCAAGGAACGGTGAAGTTTGTCTTCCTTGCCATTTGGCTTCATATTGTCTGCCCCCCTTTCTTTTTTTCTTTTTGTTTATTTTATATGTAATTTATTTAGAATTCAAAAAAGCTAAAAGAACCACGGGAATACAACCCCACCACTATATATACCATTTATACTCGCTATTTAACAAGCAAAATGCATCCATATATTCCACAACAGCAAAGAGCTTTTTCTTTTTTCTTCTATCATGGGATAGATCATTGTATAGTATAGAGGGCAAGGACAGGTCCATTTTTAGGATAGGATTCCCTATTTGCTTACCCAAATTTTGATGCCTAACACCCCGTGAATCGTTCTAACTGTCGTGGAACAAAAATGAATTTTAGTACGAATCGTTTGGAGAGAAACTCTACCCTTTCTAAGCCATTCGACACGGGCAATTTCTTTTCCCTCAATACGCCCTGCTATTTGTACTTGAATTCCTTTTGCACACCCTTCTTCTTTGTCGGCTGCTAATTCAATAGTTTTTTGCATTGCTTTGCGAAATGAAATTCTGCTCTTTAATTGGTTGGCTAAAAATTCGGCAATAATTTTAGGGTCTCCATAAGGCTTTCGAATTTTTCTAATAGAAATTTTCAGTTTTTGATTTTCGCAGTGAAGTACTTTTTCGACATTTCCCTTTAACTCTTTGATTCTTGTTTCGTTTAACTCTTTTCTTTTTTTTTCCTTTTGGCTTTTTTTTCCCTTTAACTCTTTGCTTTTGGGTGGTTTATCTTCTGTTAAGAACTGGGGTTTTCCCATATAGATTGTTACTTTAACGCCATCTATTCCTTTTTCAATCTGTATGCGTGAAATGCAATCTGTCATGGCGTCGACTCTGGAGACTCTCTGATTGTCTATATAATTCGTAATGCAATCTCGGATTTTTTGATCTTCTTGTAGGCCCTCGCAATACTTTTTTGGTTGTTTAAACCAAATAGAGTAATGATTTTGGGTTGTACCAAGTCTGAAACCGAGGGGATTTATTTTTTGTCCCATAATCCCTCACTACTCAACATATTATACATATTACAGATATAACCCCATATCGGTGTATTTATTTTGATTTTGCTTCCATTAGTGCCCAGCGGTCGCGGATATATTCTTCATATTGTTCATGTAAGGATATATCTCTTAATACGATAGTTATATGACAAGTGGATCTTTTTATCGGGTAACCCCTCCCTTTGGCCCGAGGTTTTAATTTTTTCACAGTACGACCCTCGTTGACTTCGGCTTTACTAATGATTAAACTTCTTTCGTCAAAATACATATTGTGAATACCGTTTGCTGCTGCGGAATAAATTAATTTTAAAATTGCAGAACATGCTCGATAAGGCATGAGTTCTAGTATCATAAGTGTTTCTTCATAGGAACGTCCACGAATCTGATCAATCACTCTTCTCGCTTTGTTAGCAGACATCGAAATAGAGTGACCGAAAGCCGACACTTCCGTATATTGCTTCGTCTTTTTTTTTTTCATAAAGTGGACCTCTCCCTCTTACTAATGAACGAAAATTATCTATATTCATTTTTTTTTTTTGAAAATTATGAACGACGAGATTTTGTATCTCTTTTGCTTTTAACATCCTCTTTATTAAAACTTGTAGTCGGTACAAACTCTCCTAATTTATGACCTACCATATAGTTTGTTATAGGAATAGGAAAATGCACTTTCCCGTTATGGATATAAATGGTGTATCCTACCATTGCAGGTATAATGGTGGATGCCCGAGACCAAGTTTTGAGGGAATCTTTCTCGCCCTTGGCGTTAAGCTTCTCTATTTTTTTTAATAAATGATTCGCGACAAACGGGTTTTTCTTAAATGAGCGGGACAATGTAAATTACTCCTTGATAATAATATTTGAATGAAAAAAAGAAAAAAGGTTCCTTTTTTTGAATTTATTTCATTATTTGAATAGAAACTTTTTCTTTTTTAACGACGATGAAAAAAAGAAAACCATTCTCCTATTTACTACGGCGACGAAGGATCAAATTATCGCTATATTTCTTCCTTTTTCTAGTTCTTCTTCCGAGTGCAGGATACCCCCAAGGGGTCACGGGTTTTTTTCTACCAATTGGGGCTTTCCCCTCACCCCCCCCATGGGGATGGTCTACAGGGTTCATAACCACTCCTCTTACTACAGGCCGCTTCCCTAGCCAACGTTTCGATCCGGCTCTACCCAAATCTTTCCGCTTCACTCCAACATTGCCCACTTGTCCGACCGTTGCTGAGCAGTTTTGGGATATCAAACGGACCTCCCCAGAGGGTAATTTTAATGTGGCCGATTTCCCCTCTTTTGCCATAAGTTTCGCTACAGCACCCGCTGCTCTAGCTAATTGTCCACCCTTTCCAGGTGCGATTTCTATATTATGTATGGCCGTGCCTAAGGGTATCTTGGTTGAAGTAGATTCTTCTTTTTGCTCAATCAAAAGAAACCTCTTCCCAAACTGTACAAGCTTCTTCCAAAGCATACGGCTTTCTGGATGTAGATGATGATATCGATAGAGATGAATCTTCTACATATCAGAAAATTCTTCGAAAAATCCTTACCACATGAGTGGATATATAAGAATCCAACTCTGCCGACTCACTCATGCTATGATCTTCTACATCCTAGGTCTTCCCGTTCCGTCATCTGGCTTATGTTCTTCATGTAGCATCCAGACCGAATGACTCTATGTAATTACGTCGATACTTCCACATATTGCTATTGCGGGTAACGTAGGAGACATCCCTATTTCTACTCCTGGGAATCCTTAGAATTACCACTCTTTCGCTTTCAATTCGCCTCTGACCATCAAATGAAATGTGAATAACCCGTACTTCTATCCTTCTCTCTTTGTTGAAAGAAGGGGCCCTTCCGTCAGTGTTTGAAACAATTATGTCTTCTCCATATTACGATATCTCTAGAGTCACTAATTTTATACAAGAAACTACTGAACTCAATCACTTGCTGTCGTTACTCTTCAGTTTTCTGTTGAGGTCTATCTTATAGAGGGATTCCTCTTGGATCAGTGATTGATTTCTAGGTTTCGTCGTAAACCCAATTGGTTACTTCCAATCACGTAAATCAATAGTTCAAACCGCACTCAAAGGTAGGGCATTTCCCATTTTTATAGGACCTCCTGTACCAGAAACAATGGTATCTCCAAGGATAGCCCCTCTGGGATGTAAAATATATCTCTTCTCACCATCCCCATAGTGTATGAGACAAATGGATGCATTTCGATTAGGGTCGTATTCTATGGTTACGATTCTACCGTATATGCCTTTTTCGTTCCGTCTAAAATCTATTTTTCGGTATAGACGCTTATGACCTCCCCCTCTATGCCCTGCAGTAATGATTCCTCTGGCATTACGACCTTTACCACAACGATGCCGTCCATG